GGATCCTTAGGATTGGTATATTCTTTTATATCCTGAATTTATATGGATCGAGACAAGTATCACAACTCTTTCTACCCATCCTGTATATTGTCCTTTTTGTTCCGTGTTGGAATAGAAACTTATTACTTTTTTTATTAGTTAGTTATTAGACGAGATTTTACAAAAAAAAATTTTCATATATAGTGAAGTGCTAATCTGGATTCCCACAAAGAATACTTTTTTCAATACTCACACTCCTTATTAGATTAGTTAATAATCCTATTGATTGGATTTTTATGTTTATTCTGACAGGAAAAAGATATTCAAATAAATAATTTTTCATCGAATGACTATTCATCTATTGTATTTTCATGCAAAGCAAATAGGGGGCAAGAAAACTCTATGGAAAGATGGTGGTTCGATTCAATACTGTTTAAGAAAGAGTTCGAACACAGGTGTGGTCTAAGTAAATCAACGGGCGGTCTTGGTCCTATTGAAAATACCAGTGAAAGTGAAGATCCGAATAGAAATGCTATGAAGAAAAATAGTCATAGTTGGGGCAGTCGTGACAATTCTAGTTACAGCAATGTTGATTATTTATTCGGCGTCAAGGACATCCGGAATTTCATCTCTGATGAAACTTTTTTAGTTATGGATAGGAATGGGAACAGTTATTCCATATATTTTGATATTGAAAATCATATTTTCGAGATTGATAGTTGTCATTTTTTTCAGAGTGAACTAGAAAGTTCTTTTTATAGTTATTGGAATTTTAGTTATCTAAATAATGGATCTAAGAATGACGATCCTCGCGATGATCATTACATGGATGATACTCAATATAGTTGGAATAATCACATTAATAGTTGTATTGACATTTATCTTGAGTCTCAAATCTTTATTGATACTTACATTGTAAGTGTTAGTGACAATTACAGTAACAGTTACATTTCTCGTTCCGTTTGTGGTGAAAGTAAGGGGTCCGATATAAGTACCAGCACGAATGATAACACTATAATAGAAAGTTCCAATGATCTGGATGTAACTCAAAAATACAGACATTTGTGGGTTCAATGTGAAAATTGTTATGGATTAAATTATAAGAAAATTTTAAAATCAAAAATTAATCTTTGTGAACAATGTGGATATCATTTGAAAATGAGTAGTTCAGATAGAATCGAACTTTCGATCGATCCGGATACTTGGGATGCTATGGATGAAGACATGGTTTCTTTGGATCCCATTGAATTTCATTCGGAAGAGGAGCCTTATAAAGATCGTATCGATTCTTATCAACGAAAGACAGGATTAACTGAAGCCGTTCAAACAGGCATAGGCCAATTAAACGGTATTCCCATAGCACTTGGGGTTATGGATTTTCAGTTTATGGGGGGTAGTATGGGATCGGTGGTTGGAGAGAAAATAACCCGTTTGATTGAGTACGCTACTAACAAATTTCTCCCTCTTATTATAGTATGTGCTTCCGGGGGGGCGCGTATGCAAGAGGGAAGTTTGAGTTTAATGCAAATGGCTAAAATATCTTCTGCTTTATATGATTATCAATCAAATAAAAAGTTATTCTATGTACCAATTCTTACATCTCCTACTACAGGGGGGGTGACTGCTAGTTTTGGTATGTTGGGAGATATCATTATTGCCGAACCCAATGCCTATATTGCATTTGCGGGTAAAAGAGTAATTGAACAAACATTGAATAAAACAGTACCTGAAGGTTCACAGGCGGCTGAATATTTATTCCAGAAGGGCTTATTCGATCTAATCGTACCACGTAATCTTTTAAAAAGCGTTCTGGGTGAGTTATTTCAGCTACACGCTTTCTTTCCTTTGAATCAAAATTCAATAGAGCATTAAGTTCCTTTTTTATTTGTAGCAAATAAGTAGTTAGTTTATCAGAATCCAAGTAAAACGAATATGAATGGGGTTTCTTTGTTGACATAAAGATCTAAATTTTAAAAAGAATCAAAAGTCGCGTATAACTCTTTTTTATCTATATTCTTGATTACTAATTCAGTTAAGAGGCCTCTATCAACAAGAAAAATAGTGAATTCTTATTTTCGTTAAATTATAGGAAAATCAAAAATTTTTGTTCTACGTCTTACGTATGTATATATAATCCAAATATAGAATAGAATTCTATAATATAGAAACTATAGATATGATATATGGTTTTGTACCTTCTATACTCACTTAGATTTATACTAATTAAACTTTGAATTATAATATATTATTAATTATAATTATTTGATTCTTAATAAGATAAGATATCTTTATCTTTAGAAAAAATAATAACAGGTACAAATAGTAAATTGAGGTATCCTTTATATGACAACTTTAGACTTTCCCTCTGTTTTGGTGCCTTTAGTAGGCTTAGTATTTCCGGCAATGGCAATGGCTTCTTTATTTCTTCATGTTCAAAAAAATAAGACTGTTTAGATCTGATGGGCCCAACTCTCATCCATTTTTTTTTTTCAAAACTAAGATTTGTATCATAACGCAGATACCTGTTTAGTGTAAGAAGGTATAACATGCGGCGCTTCCGTCGAAAGGAATTCTATCTATTTGAAAAAATATCAGAATCGCCGGATGGCTGAACTGTAAAATCGGTACATCTATATATATATCGATGGGATCATACGAAGGGTATATTTTTATTTTAGATCTAACCAATTTGATAAATTACTCTTAAAGGTTCACATCAAACTAGTACTAGTTGATGAGAGTTACTTCGGAAACAAAAAGAGTAAAGTCTAGGGTATTCTCTCAATTCCAATAAAACGAAACCAGATCAAGTATGAGTTGTCGATCAGAACATCTATGGATACAACCTATAACGGGGTCGCGAAAAACAAGTAATTTCTGCTGGGCCATTATCCTTTTTTTAGGTTCATTAGGATTCTTATTGGTTGGAACTTCCAGTTATCTTGGGAGAAACTTGATATCTTTATTTCCGTCTCAGCAAATCCTTTTTTTTCCACAAGGGATTGTGATGTCTTTCTATGGGATCGCGGGTCTCTTTATTAGCTCCTATTTGTGGTGCACAATTTCGTGGAATGTAGGGGGTGGTTATGATCGATTCGATAGAAAAGAAGGAATGGTGTGTATTTTTCGTTGGGGATTCCCTGGAAAAAATCGTCGCATCTTCCTCCGATTCCTTGTAAAGGATATTCAGTCCGTCAGAATAGAAGTTAAAGAGGGTATTTATGCTCGCCGTGTCCTTTATATGGATATCAGAGGCCAGGGGGTCATTCCCTTGACTCGTACTGATGAGAATGTTACTCCACGGGAAATCGAACAAAAAGCTGCCGAATTGGCCTATTTCTTGCGCGTACCGATTGAAGTATTTTGATGAGCTGAGAGAATGAATGCTTTCTCAGCAGGAAGGAAAAACTAAAGAATCCCACTTTTCTATACCATAACTTAACTGAAGTTTCTTCATAACGCTCATTCTAGTCAAAGAAGACGTATACGTAACGTAACAACCACAAAACTGCCTTTTGTGGTCTTTTATGTGTATGGAAATCTACACAACTTAATTCAATAACAAAAAAAATAAGTAACAAATCTAAAAAATAGATTCATCCTTTCTCTTTTATATCAAAGCATTTCGAAATACATAAATTTTTTTATTCCGGACTCTGAGTAGTCAATGAAAATTTTTAAAAATATAAGATATTTTGATATAATGATATAAAATAATATTATTTACTTAAATAAAGCGGTTCTTTCAGGCAGTCATCGATTCGTCGAAAGGGGGGTACTTGCTTCGAATTTGACCAATTACTATATCTGGAAACAATATAATATTAATTTTTTAATTCTTTGAATTCGAAGTGGATTCTTAATATATTTCTGTATTCTTTCTACATTCAAAGACTAACTCCGAAATAACAAATAAAAAACAGTGAATAGATTCATAAGTTCGATACTTTGTAATAGAACTCATGCATGAGATAAATATTGGATGGCGTAGAGTCAACTAATGAGGTCGGTTCATTAAAAATTCATAGACGAAATGAAAAAATGTCAAAAAAGAAAGCATTCACCCCTCTTTTATATCTTGCATCTATAGTATCTTTGCCCTGGTGGATTTCTCTCTCATTTAATAAAAGTCTGGAATCTTGGGTTACTTATTGGTGGAATACTAGGCAATCTGAAATTTTTTTGAATGATATTCAAGAAAAGAATATTATAGAAAAATTCATAGAATTGGAGGAAATCCTTCTTTTGGAGGAAATGATCAAGGAATACTCGGAGACACATCTACAAAACCTTCGTATAGGAATCCGCAAAGAAACGCTCCAATTAATCAAGATACACAATGAGGATCATATCCATACGATTTTGCACTTCTCGAGAAATATAATATGTTTCGTTATTCTAAGCGGTTATTCTATTTTGAGTAATGAAGAACTTGTTATTCTTAACTCTTGGGCTCAGGAATTCCTATATAACTTAAGTGACACAATAAAAGCTTTTTCGATTCTTTTATTAACAGATTTATGTATCGGATTCCATTCGCCCCATGGTTGGGAACTAATGATTGGCTTTGTCTACAAAGATTTTGGATTTGCTCATAATGATCAAATTATATCTGGTCTTGTTTCTACTTTTCCAGTCATTCTAGATACTCTATTTAAATTTTTGATTTTTCGTTATTTAAATCGTGTTTCTCCGTCACTTGTAGTGATTTATCATTCAATGAATGATTAAAAAAGGATCTACTGATATTAATCCAATTCAATTCTAACGTTTCTTACTTTGTAGTTGTACAGAAGCAAAGCATGTAAAATCAGACTTACTCTTTCTATTTCTACCCATCCCAAAGATTTATTCTATATATTAAATATTTTTTATTCCAGTAAATAGCATAATTGCGGATAGGGAACTAGGTTAGCGACACCTACCTAATTTATTGTAGACATTTTTGGGCTCAATTGTTGGACCATGCAAACTATAAAGACTTTTTCTTGGATAAAGGAACAAATTAATCGATCCATTTC